TTATAACTAAGTATAATGATAATGTATTATCCAGTTAGTTACTTTTTTTATTACAAATAAAAATACAATTCTCCCATCAAATATGAATACTAGATTGGGGTTTTACAAAGCCCCTTATCGGATTTGAACCGATGACTTACGCCTTACCATGGCGTTACTCTACCACTGAGTTAAAAGGGCCTTTTTTATTTAATTCCGGAATTATTCACTATGTGGATAAAATATCTATATGTACATATATTATAAACATAAGTATATATGCATTAAGTACGTGCAGTAGCTACATAGTGTCTAGCGGCTCATTGTTGAATAATAAAAAAAATGGATTTACCTAGGAAGTCTAGGAGAAAATGTAATGAATTGTTTCAAGACCGACTCGAATTGCTTTTTTCTTTTATTGAATTGATCCCACCAGAACAAAATTCACTTGATTGATACATGTACATACACCTAGCAATTCAACAAAAAATTCAAGATATTTCATCGAATCATGGAATGAAGAGATTCCACTTGTCTTCTGAACTAAATTCTTGGAGAAAAAATCCTCCTCTTCTACTAGATTTCTAATGTCGATTCTAATGAATAATTCGTCAATGACGAATAAAAAACAATTCTATGCAATTCTGGAAGGGGGAAAGATCCCTCGGATAGAATCATTCTATTATATTGACAATTTCAAAAAACTGATCATACTATGATCATAGTATGATGGCCGTTGGTCAAGTAGGCCCCCATCGTCTAGTGGTTTAGGACATCTCTCTTTCAAGGAGGCAGCGGGGATTCGAATTCCCCTGGGGGTAGGGTACTACGAAAGGAAGTTGATCATGGATTACCAATAAGTCGAAAATGGATTCTTCCTGGGTCGATGCCCGAGCGGTTAATGGGGACGGACTGTAAATTCGTTGGCAATATGTCTACGCTGGTTCAAATCCAGCTCGGCCCAATAATTCGCCAATCCGCCATGAGATGATATAACCCCCTTTGTACTTCAGAAATACCCGATCCGGAGATAAAAACAAATCAAATTTTCTGCTAGATCCCGTATTTCCCTGGGATTGTAGTTCAATTGGTCAGAGCACCGCCCTGTCAAGGCGGAAGCTGCGGGTTCGAGCCCCGTCAGTCCCGACGGATCCAATAAAATAAATATATCAAAAAATCTCTCCCTTTTTATGAAGGGGACCGGGGGAAGAATTCCATTGTCAAAGCAAAAGGGAAATCCGTATTTCTTTTTTCATTTAGCTTTTATTGTTTGTTTGGGTTTGTAACTATGTGACGACTGGAAGTGGAAGAGCTATTTGATGAGACTTCATCAGATGATTGTACAATAAAATAAGGAACTAGATAGATTAGAGAGAAAAAAAGAACAGATAATAAAAAATGATAAATAAATAAAGGAATTTTGGATTAGGTCAGCAATCCAAGTTTGGGGCGGTATGGATAAAAGAACTTCCTATGTTATACTATTCAATTCTCGACGACGAATTGATTTGATAGTTCAGATATTGTTATTCATGATATTGATCTGATTCAAGATCATCGAGAGGTAATATTCATTCATTGAATTTACAGGCCAAAGATTTATCATCTCTATGGGATTAAATCCCGAGTTATTGCAAAGTAAAAAACCGATGAGATTATGGAAGTAAATATTCTTGCATTTATTGCTACTGCACTATTTATTCTAGTTCCTACCGCTTTTCTACTTATCATTTATGTAAAAACAGTCAGTCAAAACGATTAATTATTAACTAATTTGAATGAAACTTGACTTCTGAGTTCTTAGCCAAAATTGACGAAATAAAATGAAAAAGATTCCAATTTTATGTCTTAAATGAAATGAGTGGACTAGAATCGGCAGTATTCTAATAGATAGATAGTATGGTAGAAAGATTCATCTATTTCTTTCTACCATACTATTTATTAGTTAGATTGTTGTTATAAAGCTGCCCCCTGGAATAAAATAAAGATAGAGGCTGCATTTGATATGGATCTATATATCAATCTACAATATTATCTTGATATATGTGAATATCAATTCCATATATGGGATTGACATAGCATCCAATTCCAGTTATTTGCTATATCTATTTGTTCTGATCAATCTGAATTATTCCTATGTCTTATAGTTTGAATTACTAGATTTTTGATTTCCAATATGAATCTCGGTATCTATTGAGAGAATCAAATCAATGAAGCAAAAGCGATAGATATAGGCATATTCAAAAAATCACTATTCAAAAAATCACGTAGTAATCTTTTTTTTTTAACATTCCCAAGAAGTAAACCATTGATAGTAGTTCCACGGGCATCGAAAAGGAAGAGTAAACCTCACTGATTTTTAACGCCTGAACCATGATATGAAATAAGTCGATAAAGTCTAAATCCAATTTCCAAAATTCGAAAGCGGTAAATGCGCAATATGTGACTCACCTGACGATCTTATTCTACATAGTATCTCGTTAGACAACCACTATGTTTATATCCTTTATTTCTCATACAA